TTATTGATGGTCATCTGTGTATAGTGTAATTAATAAAGAGAAAATATATCCTTGAATAATACCAATACCAATTTCAAAGATAAAATAACCTATTTGAATAATTATAACTAGTATAGAAATTGTGTATGAAGAGGATAATATTGAAATAGTTAAGTAGTCTCCAATTAATGTTAAAATAATATGCCCCGCTCTAATATTAGCAGCTAATCGAATAGATAATGTGATGGGTCGGACTAAAATTCTTAATCTTTCAATTACTGGAAGAAAAGGAATTAAAAATCTAGGAGTTCCTAAAGGTAATATAGAGGCTAGGCTTGAATAAGGGTTATTATTATAGGAAGAGATAATTAAAGATAATCATAAAGGTAGTGCTAAAACAAAAGTTATGGCTAAATGTCTAGTAGTGCTGAAGACATATGGTATTAATCCTAATATATTAAAATTAATAATAGTGATAAATAATGAAGAGATTATTAGACTAAATCCTCCTAAATTTATACTATAAGATCGTGTAATTTGAATATTGATAGCTTGTTTAGGTAAAGATATAAAATTAAATATATTTGAAGTATTAATTCAGTAAGATGAGTTAATGAAAAATAAAGATCATATAGATAATAGTCAGGTTATTATATGGGCTGAGAATAAAGTAGAATTATGATCATCGAAGGAAGAGAAGATATCAACTATCATATATTAAGGATTAATAATTAAAATCATTTTCTAGATTAAAAGTCTAGTGCTTATAATTCGGCCACTTAATATATGAGGTGGTCGATTTAAGTCGGTAGATTGTAAATCTATGAATAAGTATATTACTTTCTCATAAAATAAAGTAAGCTAAAGTTTAAGCTGTTGGGTTCATACCCCAAAAATGAATGTATATTTATTCCTTTATTAGTAAAATTAGTTTAAGTTAAAATAGTAAATTGTGGTTTTACAGATATTATTAATATATTATTTTACTATGTTTAAATTAATTGGTGTAGAGTTGTGTTTTAGTTTATTCTTATTTTCTTGATTTATTATTATAAGAGTGATAATAGTTTATTTATGTATAAATAATATTTGTTTTATTTTTAGGTGGGAATTATTTAATTGTATAAGAAGTAGAGTAAATTTTGATTTATTGTTGGATTGAATAAGATGTAGATTTAGAGGTTTGGTATGTTTTATTTCAGGTTGTGTAATAATTTTTAGTTTGTCTTATATAAAGGGGGATTTAAATTGTTTTCGGTTTATTATTACGGTAATTTTATTTGTTTTATCTATAAATTTTTTAATTTTTATTCCTAGTTTAATTTCGTTATTATTAGGTTGAGATGGTTTAGGGTTAGTTTCCTTTTGTCTTGTTATTTATTATCAGAATAATAAATCATTGGCAGCAGGTATATTAACTGTATTAATAAATCGTGTGGGGGATTGTTTTATTTTAGCTTCTATTTCAATTTTGTTAATTTTAGGTCATTGGAATGTACTATGTTTGTGGGATTTTATTGATTTTGAAATAGTTAATTTTTTTATTATAATTGCTGGGATAACTAAAAGTGCTCAGATTCCTTTTAGTAGGTGATTACCTGCTGCTATAGCAGCCCCGACCCCTGTTTCTGCTTTAGTTCATTCTTCTACTTTAGTTACAGCAGGGGTGTATTTATTTATTCGTTTTTTTAATTATTTGAGTATATATTATTGGTTTAATGTGTTTATAGTTTATATTTCCATTATAACGACTGTTATATCAGGAATTTGTGCACTTTACGAGTATGATATAAAAAAGATTATTGCTTTATCTACCCTTAGTCAATTAGGTGTTATAATAATATCTTTGGGTTTAGGTATGCCTATAATGTCGTTGTTTCATTTATATACACATGCTATATTTAAGGCTTTATTATTTATATGTGGTGGTAATATTATTCATTGTTTTGGAGGTAAACAGGATATGCGTCAGATTAATAATGTATCTAAGGTACTACCAGTTACTTGTATATTTTTAAATATCTCTAATATGGCTTTATGTGGTCTACCTTTTCTTGCAGGGTTTTATTCTAAAGATTTGATTATTGAAATATTAATTATTGGTAATATAAATTTATTTATATTAATGATAGGGTTATTTGGTGTATGTTTAACTGTATTATATAGTATGCGGTTTTCTATATATATTATTTGAGGAAATGAAACTTCAGAAATTTATAATAATATCAGAGATAATGATATAAAAATATTTTTTCCTATGAGTATATTAGTTTTAGGTGCAATATGAGGGGGTTGAATTTTTCAAGAAATATTTATTTTATTTAATATAAATATTTATATACCTATTATTATAAAATTATTTGTTTCTTTTTTAATTATTTTTAGTTTAATTATATCATTAGGGTTTTGAGATAAGGGTTATGTTGATATAAAATTAAATATATTAAATTATATTAATAGAAGGATGTGGTTTTTAAGGAGATTCATTTGTCATCCCTTATTATATGGGTTTAAAAATTTTTCTAATAATAGATTAAAGGTCCTAGATATAGGATGATTTGAAATTTTAGGGGGTCAAGGAGTCTTTAACTTAAATAAATTATTTTTTTTTGTTTTAGAACATTGATTAATGTTAACTTTTAATTGTTATTTAATTATTTTTGTTTTTTTTATTGTTTATATTTAGAATATAAGGGTGAATAACACCTAATTATGAGCCGAAATCATACATGATTTATCATTTCTTATATAATTAATTTGGCTTTGGTTAGAATATAAGTTGTTATTAAATTAATATATGTTAGGTTTTAAGTATATACGTTTTATTTATTTATTTATTTTATTGATTTGTTTAATATAAATTAAATAATAGAATATTATTGTTAGTAATTTACTATTATAATAAAAATAAATTACGCAGTATTTATTATTATACAATGAATGAAAGTTTGATATAATTAGTGTAAATTAAAAGTGGTTAAATTAGTGCCAGCATCTGCGGTTATACTAATGCTTTAAATTTATATTTATATAGTGTAAAATAAAGTAATAATATAGTTAATATTTAGAGTAGTTAAGGACAATAATTGAGGGTAAAATTTAATGATTGTTATTAATTATAATATTCTAAGTGTAAATTCTTTGAAAATAAGAAGGAAAACTAGGATTAGAGACCCTACTATTCTTTATTTTAAAAATTTTTATTACTTAAGTAGTGTGAATATATGATTTATAGAAAGTAATGTAAATTAGTTAATTTTAGAATGTTTGAAACTTAAAAGGCTTGGCGGTGTTATATGTCCTTCCAGAGGAGTTTGCTTATTAATTTGATAATCCTCAATTTATACTTACTTTTTTTTGAATTTTAAATAAATTTATCAGTTTGTATATTGCTGTCATCAGTTTATTTTGTAAAAATTTTATAAGAAACTTAATAATGTAATGATTATTATGTCAAGTCAAAATGCAGCTAATAGAAAAGGTTTAAAGTGAACTACAGTTTATAATTTTTAAGTCGGATTAAGTTATGTAATTAATTTATAAAGTTGGATTTGGTAGTAATATTATAATAGTGAGTTTTTATGAATTAGGTTTTATAATGCGTACATATCGCCCGTCGCTCTTGTTGGGAAATAAGATAAGTCGTAACATAGTAGATGTAGTGGAAACTGTTTCTGGGGTGTTTATTATTAAATAGTTGATGGTTATATGTATTTATAAATATTATGTGTTATGAAAATTATTTGTTTTTATAGTATAAGTGGTATAGATTTATTGTTTATTGTAGTACTGTAAAGGATTTAAATTAAATAATTTTTTTTTAGTAGATTAATTATTCGTACCTTTTGTATAATGGATTGATAATATATTTAATTTTAATTATAATTGATCTCGAATTGGAAAGATTTACTTAATATATATTATGTTAACGTTGTATAGTTATATATTTAATATTAAGTGGTAATGATATATTTATCGATTTTCATAATAGCTAGTTTATTGGTTTAAAATATTTAAGTATTATAATATTAAAATAATTTTGTTTATTTAATATTATTAATAATATGAGGGATAAGCTTCATATTAAAGGTAGAACAATTATGTGCATATATTTAATAATTAAAGTAGGGTTAATAATGCTTTTCTTTACAAGTAGTTTAAATTATACAGGTTTTATGTTTCAAGTATATTATGTAACCATAAATGTTTATAAATTAGTTTATAAAAATATATAATGTTAATATGAGTATTTAATAAATTATAAATTTAATTATTTTAATTGTAAATGAAGAATGTTTAATTATATAATAAAATAAAATAAAGGAATTCGGCAAATATTAATCTCGCCTGTTTATCAAAAACATGTCTCTTTGTTATATATAAATAAAGAGTCGGGCCTGCTCGGTGATGGTAATTTAACAGCTGCGGTATTTTAACTGTACTAAGGTAGCATAATAGTTTGCCTTATAATTTGAGGCTAGAATGAATGGTTTGACGAAGGTTATTCTGTCTCTATTTTATTTAATAGAAGTTAATTTTTAAAGTGAGAAAGCTTGGATTTTTTAAAGGGACGAGAAGACCCTATTGAGCTTATAATTTTGTTTATATTATATTTATAATATTAAATAAATTTTAATTGGGGTGATTAAGGAATAAAGTAGTATTATTAGTATCTTCCTTAAATTTATTAATATAGATGTATAAATTAACCAATATTTATATTGCTTATATTAGAGTTACCATAGGGATAACAGCGTAATTTACTTAAAGAGTTCTTATTGAAAAGTAAGATTGCGACCTCGATGTTGGATTAAAGTAACCTTGAGGTGTAGAAGCTTTAAAAGGTAAATCTGTTCGATTTTTAAAACTTTACATGATCTGAGTTCAAACCGGCGTGAGCCAGGTTGGTTTCTATCTTTTAAAATGTATAAATAGTTTCTTTTAGTACGAAAGGATCAAAGTTAACTAAATTATTAATTATAATATTGATGTATAAAATAAATCTAATAAAGATTAGAATATTAAATAATAAAAAAAAAATTTACAATTCTTATAGTGTATATAAGCACATTAGATTTTCAATTTTTTAGAACACTATTATGTGTTAAGAATAATTTTATTAGTATAAATAAGTATATTTGTTTTCCAAACAAATGGTTTAGTAGAAATTAAATAAAATACAAAATTTAACATAGTATAATGTGTCTCACTTACATTGAGGAAATAATTAATATATAATTAGTTTTGAATAGAGTTGGCAGAAATAATGTGAATAATTTAGGTTTATTTTATAAGAAACAATCTTACTCTATAAAGATTTTAAGTTAATTAAACTGAAGACTTTCAAGGTCTTTTATAAATATATGTGATTTAAATCTTGATGAATATAAGAGGAGAGATATTACTTAGGATGTTTATTTATATTAGTGGTATTGTTATTTTATTATTTCAATGAAAACATATTTTAAATATAATATTAAGATTTGAAATTATAATATTAGGTGTTATTTTTCTTTTTTTGTTGAGGTGGGGGATGTTTAGGGATGATTACAGTTTAATAATAGTAATTGTTGTTTTTGGTGTATGTGAGGCTAGATTAGGTTTATCTTTACTAGTAAGGATGGTTCGGGCTCATGGAAATGATTACGTTAAATCTTTAAATTTATATAAATTATAAATTATAAGTATTATTTTTAGTTTTATAGGATTAATTTTAATAAATTTTATATTAAGGTGAGAGATTCGTTTTTGATATATAATATTAATAAGTTTTTTTTCTTTAAAGTTTTTAAATATAGAAGTTTGAGGTAGTATGTTTATAAGATATTTTTATTGTGATAATATAAGAGGTGTTTTGATTAATCTTACTTTTTGAATTAGAGGTTTAATAATACTTGCTAGTAATTATTCAATTAAAGTTATAAATAATAAAAGTGTTAATTTTTCTTTTGTGGTGGTTTTATTATGTATAATAGTTATTTTGTATTTTGTTAGGTCTAATGTTATATATTTTTATATTTTTTTTGAGGTTTCTTTAATTCCTACTTTAATATTAATTATTGGTTGGGGTTATCAGCCTGAGCGTTTGCAGGCTGGGATATATATAATATTATATACAATTAGTGCTTCTTTACCTTTATTAATAAGATTATTAATGTTAGGTTATATATATAAATCTTTTAATATAGTGTTGATTGGGTATTTAAATTGTATAAATATTTTATATAATGTAAATATTTTTTGATTTTTGGGGGTTATAACTGCTTTTTTAGTAAAATTACCTATGTTTTCTGTTCATTTATGATTACCTAAAGCTCATGTAGAGGCTCCTATTGCAGGTTCTATAATTTTGGCAGGTGTACTATTAAAATTAGGAGGTTATGGTATTTTACGTTTATTAACTGTATTTTTTTTAAATGATGTTTTTGTTAGTAAAATTTTGATAGTAATATCTTTATGAGGGGGTGTAATTACTGCAGCTATTTGTGTAGGTCAGAGGGACATTAAATCTTTGATTGCATACTCTTCTGTGGGTCACATAGGTATAATACTAGCAGGGGTACTAAGAAAGTTTATGTGGGGGTGAGAAGGGGGAATATTAATAATAATTTCTCACGGATTTTGTTCTTCTGGGTTATTTTGTTTAGCTAATTTAATTTATGAAAAATTTAAAAGTCGTAGTTTATATCTTTATGGGGGAATACTTAATGTAAATTCAATTATATGTTTATGATGATTTTTATTTTGTATTGGTAATATAGGGGCACCCCCAAGTATTAATTTAGTTAGTGAGATTATATTATTTTGTTCTATATTTATATATAGAAGTGTATATTTGATTGTTATTATTATTATAGTTTTTTTAGGGGGCTTATATAATTTAGTTATATTTATTAGTACTCAACATGGAAGAGTAATAAATTATATAAATGGAAATTGTGTTAATAATTCTAGGGAATATTTATTATTATTTCTTCATTTTTATCCTATATTATTTTTTATCTTAAATATTGGGTATTTAAATAAAATTTTTTTGTTTTAAGTTTAAATAGCTTAAATATAGAGCATAACGTTGAAGGTGTTAAGGTGATTATTACAAGTCTTTAAATAGGTTTTACTGGGAAATATAAATTTTGAAAATTTATTAGAAGTGTTCAATTCACTTATAAACTTTACATTATGGTGTATGTGCACGTAAATTTTTGGATTTTAAAGGAAAAGTTCAATTCTTTTTTTTGTAAGGTTTATATAGTTTATTTTAAAATATTGAATTGCAAATTCAAAGAAACAAATATTGTTTAAACTTATTAGAATGGCAGATCAGTGCATAGGATTTAAGCTTCTATTAGGAAATATTAAATATTTCTTCTAATAATGTTGGTAGAATTAATATCTAGGGTTGTTTCATTTATTTGTGCTCTTTTAGCTGTTGCTTTTTTTACATTGTTAGAACGTAAGGGTTTAGGTTACTTTCAATTACGTAAAGGACCCAATAAGGTAGGTATTATAGGATTACCTCAACCTTTAGCAGATGCAGTTAAATTATTTAGTAAAGAATTAGTAAAGCCCACTTTAGTTAATATTTTTCCCTTTTTAATTTGTCCTGCTATAAGATTATTTTTGGGTTTAATGTTATGAATTTTATATAATAATTATTTTATTTGTAATATAGGGGGTTTAAGAATACTTTTATTTTTATGTGTGTCAAGATTAGGGGTATATAGTGTAATAGGTGCGGGTTGATTTTCTAACTCTAAATATGCTTTATTGGGGTCAGTTCGTGCTGTAGCTCAAAGTATTTCATATGAAGTTAGAATGTCTTTAATTTTATTAAGTTGTTTGATTTTTGTGGGTAGTATAAGATTGAGGTTATTAATAAAGTATCAATATTTTATTTGAATTATATTAGTAAATTTTTTTATAATAATTATATGGTTTGTTTCTTGTGTTGCTGAAACACATCGTGCTCCTTTCGATTTTGCGGAAGGAGAGTCTGAATTAGTTTCGGGATTTAATATTGAGTACGGTGGAGTAGGTTTTGCTCTTTTATTTATAGCTGAATATAGAAATATTATATTTATAAGGGTGTTGGTAGTAAGGTTATTTTTAGGTGGTGTTGTATTTATAGGTTTTTATGGGGTGGGCTTATGTTTTTTTGTGGGCCTAGTAATTTGGTTATTTATTTGAGTCCGGGCTAGATATCCTCGATATCGTTATGATTTATTAATATATTTGATTTGAAAAAGGTATTTACCTAGTGTTTTAAGAATTTTGATTTTTTTAAGATCATTTATTTATTTATTGAATTAACAAAAGATAATTTATGTAAAATATTAACATTGGAAGTTAAAAATTAAGTGTTACTTATCTTTTGAATGAGTTTATTATTTATGATTTCTATAGGGTTTTCGTTAAGTAGGGTATCTATAATGGTAATTCAACCTTTAAGGTTGGGATTTATATTAATAAATATAGTTTTTATTGTAAGTGTTTTAATATGTATAATTATTTTTAGGTGGTATGGTTATTTATTGTTTTTGGTTTATGTCGGGGGTATGTTAGTAATATTTATGTATGTAATTAGCTTAATTCCTAATTTTATTTTTCTTTCAGGTAAGGTATTTTTTTATTTTTTTAGTATTTTTATTGGATTTATAATAATAAATTTTTTTATAATAAAAGATATAGTTGAAGTAAAAAATAAAAGTATTTTGATATTTAATTATGATAATTTAAGAATAGGTAAAAGAAGGATTATTATAATATATGATAATTTTTTTTGTTATTTATTATTAGGGTTTATTTTATTATTTGTATTAATCAGTGTTGTAAAAATTTGTTATTATTGTGAGGGGCCCCTCCGTGTTTTTAAGTTTAAATAAATGCTAAGTTCATTACGTAAAAATCATCCTGTTTTAAAAATTGTAAATGGAAGTTTAATTGATCTACCAGCTCCTGTAAATTTATCTGTATGGTGAAATTTTGGATCTTTATTGGGGTTATGTTTAATTATTCAAATTGTTAGTGGGTTATTTTTAGCAATACATTATACTTCTTGTGTTGAGATGGCTTTTGATTCTGTTATTCACATTATGCGTGATGTAAATTATGGGTGAGTTCTTCGTTATATTCATGCCAATGGGGCTTCTTTTTTTTTTATTTGTTTATATTTTCATGTAGCTCGTGGTATTTATTATGGGTCATATATATTAATAGAAACTTGAAATATTGGAGTTGTTTTATTATTTTTAGTTATAGGAACTGCTTTTGTTGGTTATGTACTACCTTGGGGTCAAATATCTTTTTGGGGGGCTACAGTAATTACTAATTTAGTATCTGCTATTCCTTATATTGGAGAGATGATTGTATATTGAATTTGGGGGGGTTTTTCTGTCGATAATGCAACTCTTAGTCGGTTTTTTTGTTTTCATTTTTTACTACCTTTTGTTCTAATCGGTATGGTTGGTTTACATTTTTTATTTTTACATCAAGGGGGGAGTAATAATCCTTTGGGGATTAACTCTAATTTAGATAAAATTCCTTTTCATCAATATTATAGTTATAAAGATTTATTTGGTTTTTTTATTTTATTATTATTATTAATTGAAATTAGTTTATTATTTCCTAATGTTTTAGGGGACTCAGAAAATTTTATTCCTGCAAATCCTTTATTAACTCCTTTACATATTAAGCCTGAGTGATATTTTTTGTTTGCTTATGCTATTTTACGATCTATTCCTAGTAAATTAGGGGGGGTTGTAAGTTTGGTAATATCTATTTGTGTTTTATTTTTTTTACCTTTTCTTCATGTTAAGGGGTGCCGGGGTTGTGGGTATAATTTGTTTATACAGTTAAATTTTTGATTAATAATTGGTTGTTTTTTTTTATTAACTTGAATTGGGGGTTGTCCAGTAGAGTATCCGTATGAATTTATTGGGCAGATTTTTAGGGTAATATGGTTTTTTGTATTTTTAATTCGACCTTTTTTAGATTTATTATGACTTTACATTTTAGATTATTAAAATTATAAAGATTAAAAATCTAATTTTGGTTTACAAGACCAAGGTTTTAAAATAAACTATTATAACTTATCAACTATATTTAATGCTTAATCTTGTTGTTGGGGTTTTATTAATTATATAAAGGTTATTAGTATTTCATCATATAATAGATGTATTAATTAATAAAATTGATCAAAATATAAAAAATAAAAATAATCAATTAATAGGGGATAATTGTGGCATAGAAAAGTACTAATTAGTTAGTAATTTAAAATTGACAATTTTATGTTATTATTTAACTAACTTTTCTTAAGAATTTCTTATTATATTTAATCATTTAATAAAATATTTTATATTAACAACTTCTAAGGTAATAGGTATAAATGAGTGATTAGCTCCGCAAATTTCTGAACATTGTCCATAATAAATTCCAGGTCGTCTAGGGTATAGTAGAAGTTGGTTTAATCGCCCAGGAATAGCATCTACTTTCACCCCTAAAGAAGGAATGGTTCATGAGTGGATAACATCTGTTGATGACACAATAATACGTGTGTTTGTTTTTATGGGTAAGATTAAATGGTGGTCAGTTTCTAGTAAACGGAATTGACCTAATTCTAATTCATTAGTTGGGATTATATAAGAGTCAAACTCAATATCTATGAAATCTGAATATTCATAACTTCAATATCATTGATGTCCTATAGATTTAATTGTAATTAAAGGTTGGTTTGTTTCGTCTAGTAAATATAATAATCGTAGTGAGGGAAGAGCTAAGAAAAGTAAAATTAAGGCAGGGGCAAGTGTTCAAATAGTTTCAATTTTTTGTCTTTCAGTAATATTTAAACATGAAAATTTATTAGTTATAAGAATAGCTGATATATATATTACTATAGTTAGTACTATAATAATAGCAAATATAGTATGATCATGAAAGAAAATAATTTGTTCTATTAATGGAGAACAAGCGTCTTGGAATCCTAATTGTCCTCAATAGGTCATTTAAATATATAAAGCACCCGTTTCAGATAATCTATGGAAATCAACCGGTAAACGGTTATCCCACTCTAAAGAAGTTGTTAAATGGTTTGATCAGATAATTGTTCGTTGTGAAATTAAGCTTTCTCATACGATAAAAATAAAAAATAATACACTAGTTAGTGATAATATAGATCCTATTGAGGAGACTATATTTCATTTGGTATAACAATCAGGATAATCTGAATAGCGTCGAGGTATTCCTGCTAAACCTAAAAAGTGTTGGGGAAAAAAAGTTAAATTTACCCCTAAAAATATTGTTATAAAGTGTGCTTTTGTTCATTGCTGATTTAAGGTTAATCCTGTCACTAAAGGATATCAATGATTAAACCCACCAAATAGTGCGAATACCGCTCCTATAGATAAAACATAATGGAAGTGAGCCACTACATAATAGGTATCGTGAAGTATAATATCTAAAGAAGAGTTGGATAAAATAATACCAGTAAGTCCCCCTAAAGTAAATAGAAAAATAAAACCTAGAGCTCATAATATAGGTGTGTTATATTTTACAGGAGAACCATAAATTGTTGCTAATCAGCTAAATACCTTGATTCCTGTGGGAATGGCAATAATTATAGTGGCTGAAGTAAAATAAGCTCGAGTGTCTACATCTATACCAACTGTAAATATATGGTGAGCTCACACAATAAAACCTAAAAGTCCAATAGATAATATTGCATAAATTATACCTAAAGCCCCAAAAATTTCTTTTTTAAAGGAGTGATGGGAAACAATATGGGAAATAATACCAAATGCAGGTAGAATTAAAATATAAACTTCTGGGTGACCAAAAAATCAAAAGAGGTGTTGATATAGAATAGGATCTCCCCCTCCCCTCGGGTCAAAGAAGGTTGTATTAAAATTTCGATCAGTTAATAGTATTGTAATTGCTCCAGCTAATACTGGTAAAGATAACAATAATAAAATGGCAGTAATAAAAACAGATCAAACAAATAAAGGTAGCCGTTCTATCTGTAAGCCTTCTCATCGTATATTTATAATAGTTGTGATAAAATTAATAGCCCCTAAAATTGAAGAAACTCCAGCTAAATGAAGGGAGAAAATAGCTAGATCAACTGAAGGTCCTGCATGAGAAATATTTCTAGATAAAGGAGGGTAAACTGTTCAACCTGTTCCTGCCCCCCTTTCTACAGCGGAAGAAGCTAAAAGTAATGTTAATGAAGGAGGTAATAATCAAAATCTTATATTATTTATTCGAGGGAAGGCTATGTCAGGAGCCCCCAATATTAAAGGCACTAATCAGTTACCAAATCCTCCAATTATAATAGGTATAACTAAGAAGAAAATTATAATAAAACCGTGTGCAGTTACTACTACATTATATAATTGATCATCATTTAATAGTGAACCGGGCTTACCTAGCTCAGTTCGAATTATTAAACTTAATGAGGTTCCAAGTAGGCCAGATCAAATACCAAAAATAAAATATAAAGTGCCAATGTCTTTATGATTTGTTGAAAATAGTCATCGCATAATTAATAAATATAATAATAATAGGATAAAGAATAAAACTTCTTACTATATTTAATGAAATTAATGATTTGTAATTTTTAATATTTTTATTTGTTTTAAATATATTATATGATTTAACTACTAATATTAGTGATATACTTAAATAGAAATATAGTCTAATTAATGTCCCTAATAATATAAATATAGATAAAATAAATAGTTTTATATTAATTAAAGAAATTAAAATAATTAATTTAGATATAAATCCCAATAAAGGAGGTAGTCCTGCTAGAGATAAAATTAAAGAAATAATAATTATATTGTTTATATTGTTTTTTTGAGTTAGTATAAATAAATGATTTCCCAATTCTGAACTAATTAAGTGTATTAAAGGGATAGAAATAATAATATAATTAATAAAGTAAAATAAAGTTAAAGAGGAATTAAATAAAATTATTGTTATTATTCAACCTAAATGGGAAATAGAAGAGTATGTAATAATTATTTGTAAATTAGTTTGGTTTAATGCTATAAGACTCCCCGTTAGTGTAGATATAATGGAAATTAATATAATTAGTATAAGATTTGAATTTATTAGTCTTAGTATAAATAAAGGGGCTAATTTTTGCCATGTTAATAATAAAAATAGAGTTCTTCAGGGTATTTGTTTACTAATATTAGGGAGTCAAAAATGTATAGGGGCACCCCCAAGTTTTAAAATTAAAGATAATAAAATTAAAGTATTTATCATATTATTAAATATAGAGTACCATGTTAGGTTGTAAATATATATTATAATAGATCTAAAGATTAATATTCTAGAGCTTATTCTTTGAATAATGAAATATTTTATAGAAGCTTCAGCTTCTAGTATTTTACCTTTGATATTTATTAAAGGTAAAAATCTTATTAAATTTAATTCTAACCCTATTCATATAGTTAATCAGTGAGAAGAGGATAAAGAAAATATTGTACCTAAAATTATAATTAAAATAAACAAAAAATTAGAAGGAAAAAATTTGTTATTCATAAAAGGTAGAACAGCTTCGAAATGCTCAAAATAAAGTTAGCAGCTTTATTTTATTACCTAAATTACCTTTTTATTTTAATCAATTAAGAGAGCCTTGGTTTCATTCGTGTAATAAACCGACAAGTAAGATAATTAAAAAAATAATAGATCTTGTTAAAGGTCAATGAGTATTTGAGTGTATAATGTTCATTGTTAAAGGTATAAGTAAAATAATTTCTACGTCAAAAATTAAGAAAATTACAGCCAATAAGAAAAATCGTATTGAGAAAGGGGCACGGGTATAAATAGAAGGGTCAAAACCACACTCAAAAGGTGAGTTTTTTTCTCGATCTTTATAGGATCGTTTATTAATAATTAATCCTAAAACTAATAAAAATACGTTTAAAATGACGATAATAATAGTGTAAATAATAAACCTTAACATAAACACAGAAGGGTAGCCTTATAATTTATAACATCAATATAATCCGTTCATACCGGCGCAGTGTCCCAGCGAAGTAAATAAATTTACAATTTTTTAATTAACAGTTAAATGCCTCTGATTTGGCTTTTCACTGTGGTATAAAAGAGATAATCTTTCTTTATGATTGCAAATCATATCTTCTATATAAAGTATAATACCTTATGAGCCCCATCAATAAATGCAGGTATATAAAATTAACCATACTACATCTACAAAATGTCAATATCAAGCAGCTGCTTCAAATCCAAAATGGTGATTAGTTGAAAAATGATGATATATAATTCGTATAAGACAAGTAATTAAAAATAGGGAACCAATAATTACATGTAATCCGTGGAATCCTGTGGCTACAAAAAAAGTGGCACCATATACGCTATCTGAGATAGAAAAAGATGCTTCTAAATATTCTTCTGCTTGTAAAACGGTAAAATATATCCCTAAAGTAACAGTTATAATTATAGATTGAATGGAGTCTTTATAATTCCCGTGTATAAGGGAGTGGTGAGCTCAGGTCACTGTAATACCTGAAGCTAATAAAATAGCAGTATTTAATAAAGGAACTTGAAAGGGGTTTAAAGGATTAATATATACAGGGGGTCAACAGGCTCCAATTTCTGTGTTGGGGGCTAAACTACTATGAAAATAAGCTCAAAAAAAAGCGAAAAAGAAACACACTTCTGAGGTAATAAATAAAATTATACCTATTCGTATACCTAAAGATACTTTTAGAGTATGAAATCCTTGGAAAGTTCTTTCTCGAATAATATCTCGTCATCATTGGAATATTGTTATTAAAATTAAAAATAATCCAATAATAAGGGTAATAATAGTTTGGTTATGAAATCATGATGTTAATCCGACAGTTAAAAATATTGCCCCCAATGAGCCAGTTAAAGGTCATGGGCTAAATTCTACAAGATGAAAAGGGTTTCGAGTCAT